CCCAGAAACTACAACAGACACTGCAACAGGAAGAGCTTAACTTAAGACGTCTACTGGCTCGGCTGGCATGACATTGAAATCAGGGGCTTAGAACTCCAATTGGGTTTGCTCGCTCACTCGATGCGCTTACTACTAGAGCGTCATGGGTTTTGCTTTTCTTCTGCAAGAGGATCAATGGGAAAAGGAATTGAACTGGCTTCAAATCGAAAATCAAAGAGCTGAGGTCCTTTACCTTTGACCTCTCCCTCTTATCCATAGCTTGCTTGAAATCAGACTGATTTAGCTAAAGAACTAGCTTTCCCATTGGCTGGGATATTATCTAGCTATTTAGACTAAGGGGAGAGCTGGTCTTACTGTTAGACACGGTCAACATAGGTCTTCGAGCCTTATCCACGTTAGGAATTTAGGAAGAGTAGTACCGATAGCCTTAGTACGAGTTGGACCTGTCTTATTATTAGTCCTCTTATGACTCTTATACAAGCTAGCTCTCTTATGCGCTTGCCTCGAATTACTGGTAATCTTATTTAGGCCCTTCTGACTTAGCACTGTCAGATCAAGGGATCAGAATAGCCTTTGCCAACTCACTCTTATCCTCTTAGTAGAACTGCTAGTCTTCTAAGCCTCTGAGTTATTATGCTAGGTAAAAAGGATAGCTCTTAGGTCTTTCAGAGCCTTTTCACTCAAGTGAATTGGTTCATTTGCTTTTGGCATTTGGGCAAACGGCTCGCACGTGATGCTCTTTAATAGCGGTCACTATGATCCGCTTGGTAGCTAGACGGCATCTTTTTCCTTCTGCCCAGCTCCCGGTTCGATTTAACCGACGACTGGAGTCTTCATCATATATCGATACTGAGGAAGAAAATCAATGTATTCCCCAGACCCCCTTTCTTTCGTAATAGAAAAGGATAGTGAGAAGATGATGGTAAATCCGCTCAAGGCTCTGACAAGACCACGGAATGAATCAAAGAACACGGAATTTCTCGTCGCTGAAGTGCGAAAGCTAATCTCAATAGTGGATATAGTTGATTGACTAGCTTAGAACTACGAAAGGGAGGAAGTGAGTTTCAAACAAGCTGCGGATGCTGCCCCACTCCGAGCAAGGGCCTAGCCTAATTCACGTACTACAAGGTCAGATGCTATGAGAAAGTAGTAGCTAGTCTTTAACATAATCTATATCGTTCCCTTACGTAACCAATAGAAACCTAGGGGAAGCCCGGTCTAATAGCTTTCGTTTCGAGAATCTAGTGCCAGCGAGGGTTGCCCTCAACTATATACGATGATAGGGGAGAACTTCTTTGCTAGCTACCAGCTAGGTTAGACTATCTACAACTCCTGAAAGAAGGCTGTCTCAGTCTCACATTGAAAAGATCCTTATAGCAGCCTATAATCCATTTTCATAAGAGAAGATGAGGATCCGAAGGAGTTTTGTGCCAGAACTGATTAAGAACTGCTATTGCTATTTCATCCGGTTTTGTCTTTTCTTAACCGGTGTGAGAGTCTACTTCGGAAGAGAAGAAGCTGACCGCACTGATTGGATTGCTTTCGTCCTAAGAAGCAGATCCTTCGACAGCAGAAGATGCCGATCGGGAGACAGATCAGCCCTATTCGTCAATGGGTATTCTCTGTCTTATTTGCAAATGGTTACTACTCAATTCATTGATTACTGAATGTCTTGACTGCCCACAGACTGAGTTCCAAGTCAATAAAGAAGGCTGTCTCAGTCCGCGCTGACTTCCTCTGATAGAGACTGACTATTGAAATGAAAGAAAGTCAATAGAGACGGCACCTACGCTATCTATTTAAGCTGACTCTTAATATAGAAAAGATAGAAAACAGACAGTAAAGGGACATACACGCTGACTATTATTCTAGTCTGACTAGCCCGTAGGTTCTGACCATCATTGTCGTAGGTCCTTCACCTGAAGCTGCTGCTGAATAGCGTCCGCTGAGCAGGCTCTGCAAGACCTGCTTCCTCTCTCGAGTGTTCCCCGCAAGGGTCTTTCGTTTCGCTCGGAAAGGTGAAAAGCACTAAATGTTTCTTCTCGGACTTCGCTCAAGAAGAGCACAAAGCAAAAGCCACTGAAGCAGGTTATACTGAGATGGCTGATGGCTGTTTTTCAACTACCAAAGACAGAATTCAGTCCTCTGGACCTGCGAGGGCATCCAGTCGTCTTTCTATGGTTATATATTAGCCGTCTCAGAGGAAGATCTAAATGGTCGGGAAACTTCTACTTTCGACCTCTCGTTCTACTGATGGATCGGGTAGCCCGGAGAAGCTAGCTGCTAGGAAGAAGAAAGATCAGCCTTGGTTTGACCGAGTCATTCCATTGATACTTCAAAGCGACGTTGACAGGCCCTGCAATGTATTACCGCGTCAGGTACCCTTTTCGGCCTTTCTTCCTGTATCAGGTTTTTATAACATTCTCAGACCGAGTTCCGCTTTGCAATAAAATGTGATCAGCTCCATATGAACCCGAGAGAGTCTCAGTCAAATAGGATTGGATCTTCTTTGTTCTCTATATACGATGCATGTAAAGCCGAACCTGAAGCCTTTCTGACTGACTTGGCAGAGGCGTAGTTAGCCCGGTAATGGATATGGATAGCACGTATACATGTGCGTTCTTGTGGCTAGGCGTTCTTCCGGTTTCAGGGTTTCACGGGAGGCTGTCTTTCATGAATCTCACCAACGTAGTCTTCGCTCCATCTGGTTCTTCTTGATCTTGCCTTGATCGTACTTTCATTTCCCAATGTGTGTAGGCGCTAGAACGTGCATCCATATGTACTCCTATTGGCGAATATTCATTGTTCACCGAGTTTGGCACAGACGATCCGAACTCAGTTTGCTCTTAAGTCTGCCCTGAAACCGTCTACTTACTCGACTAGGAAGTCCTTTGATGCTGATGCCCTTATGATTGCTTTTTTTTTCAAACATTCTCAAGTCTTTGGCCACGATGCAATCATTGCAATTGATTCAAGCTTCTTGCCGGAATTGAATCTTAGTCAAATAGGATTGGATTGACTCTGTTGTTCTATAGAAGATATTCGCTCGGGAGAAGCTACAGCCATTGTTGGTTGATACGCAGCAAGCAAAGCTACTCACTCGGATGATGTACCTGGTCAAAGCAACTGAAGCTGACTGTCAAGCCATCCTGTCACACCTATTTAATATCAAAATACCGAAAGCAGCCCATCCGTACTCTCACACGTAAAGGGCCCGAAAGGTGCTTTAAGCCCTGATTTGGAAGCCTCTTCCGAAAGGTTCTCCCAGACTCTTCACCGACAGGCTCCTCATCACTCTGGCAGACGAAAGAATCTAACTGCAAGGCTCTGCAAGACCTCCCAGGGGCTGATTCTTAAACAAAAGAATGATGCGCTCCAGATACTGAATCAATTACATCAACAACCAAAGGAAGTAGGGAAGCTCCGGATGCTCCTACAAAGGTGAATGCCTTCTAGGACCCGCTTTCGGATGTATAAAGCCTGATTGATTCTGGGCTATCATAAATAGATTCCCATTTGTCATATGCCTCGGCCGATTCATCCGTCCATGCGCCTAGTGGTTATTCTGTATCTCCATCTGCAAGATCGGAGTCGTCAGTTCTTTCTTGACCGATTTTGACATCTGTTTGAGGTCCTTGCAAAGGAGACCAAAGGCTATCTTGAAGACCCTTCTGAATCACCATATTCCATTCTTGAGTACCCGGCGGTTATTCCGCCTTATCGGAAGAACCACTAGCACTGGGTCAAGAATGGACAACTCAATCCATTAGGGCTTACCAAATCTTGAATGAGACTGAACAACTAGACAAAAACAGAGACTAGCAAAGGCTCCAGCATAAAGAAGGATCAATTTGACCAAGTCTTGCAGAACCTATACACCCTGTCTTTCGTTTCCAAACGGCTTTGTTTCCTATACGCCCCAGTTGAACTGGTTTACTTAAAGGGGAGTGACAAAGTCTGACTTTCATGCGTTAAGCACGTAACAAGGCTTTCGCGCCTTAGAATCATGTGCAAAACCCGTATTATGGCATAGTTTGACCCTAGCTTCTCAAAAAAGACTTGATTTCATTTAAGATAATAGTGAAAAGCGGCTGCTCCACTCCGCTAAAGGGCTTTTCTGAGTCCTTCAAAGACAGAAAGAAGAATTTCATTACCTCTACTTAGGGGAAGCACCAACCAGTCATTGGATATGTATGAAGCTATGGCTGCTAATGCAGCTAAGGGGCTAATGTAGCTGCCGACTGTTGCTATTGTTGTTACCATTGTTGCTAAGCATTGTATCTAAGGTTGCTAATGTTGATAACACAGGCCTAACACAGGGTACCAGAACACTGGGTAGCTACGGACGAGAAAGATGGGAAGAAAGGACCTACCTTGTTGTTCAAGGGATACGAGGATCCTGACTGCGAAGTGTCGACTAATGACTTTCTCTCTATATAGACTTTCTAAATCGATCTGTGAATTTATTCTCCTACGAGATTTCGAATTAGTGATTCTCACTTGAATGAAGACACCATCATTTCTCATTTCTTCTCTTATGAGATTGAGCAGAGGAAGAAGAATCAGAATGGAACAGTTTAGCGGCGAAAGCCTTCTTGCTTTCTCGCTCCTGTGCCTGCCGACTAGTAGGGAATCATTCATCCTATTGACCAAACCGTTACATATGCAATTCTTGTCCGTACACGTGCAAGAGAAAGCGGAAAACCCAGTGGGAAAAAGAAGAGAACTGACCATAGTCAACTGCTAAACCACATTCGTAATTGCTCGCCTATTATGAACTTGACTTGTGCTCTAAAGCTGTCTTTTTGAGGAAAACTTGAGAGAACCTTTTCTGGCATTCTTTCATATAAAGCAGTCGGTGAAGCTTAAGGTCAGGTTAGTGACGGGAACGTAGCTATCTTTTGGTCAGGTTTGATGGGGGTTGGTTCCTCTACTAGAATAGGTTCCGAACGCCTCACTTCTCTGACTTTCGGTGCTTATCTTCAATCATAAGATGGCTCTTACAGACCTAAGCAACATAGGTTCACCATAGATCTTTCTATAACTTCTCTTCTTGACTAGGTCTTGCAGAGCCTTCTCCAAGATTTGCCTTTTCTTCACTTCTCCCAGCGCTGCTCAAGAATCATTCTGGTATCTACTACTCCGGTACCTACTAATCATTCCGAACCTGGGGCTTCGCTTGCTCGCCCACTTATCCATGCTGGTAGGCAGCATAGCTTGGTTTTCCACTTCCAAGAAAGACTTGAGTGAATTCACAATTCGCTTACTCTAGTTCTCCTTCGGACCCTCGCTTTTTTTCTTATTATCAATCTTTCTGACTTGGGTAGCCGGATTGTGATCATTCGAATGGGCAAAGCTCTTCCTTCCTTTGGTGATGAAGTTGGGCCATCTTTCTTATGTCAATTCTGGGTCAACCATATTCCCATCCTCGGCTTTCAGCCTCAGAGACTTTCCAACCTTTTCGGTAGGAAGGATCACTACAACTTGACTCAGGTCGGGCACTACCCAATGATCAAGTACCGGTTACTGAATCAATTTGCTAGCTTTAGCGGTTGAGTCTCTCTCCGAAGGGTCTAGCTCCGCCTTCGGCTCTAGCGAGTATCGATGAGTTATAGCTCTTATCTATAGAAAATATATGCCTTTATGCGATCAGAGTTTCAAGCTTTCAGGCAGCAAGGGAACGAAGTTATTCATATATACATATATATATATATAAGCTTTCTCTTTAATTAAGGGCTTGCTACCGCCTATTAGAGTCAGGGGGGCAAACAAAGGAGCAAGTGGAGGCGACCGATACGGGAACGCGATAGAACACTAAAGGGTGCGCGATCTAGCTACGTGATGCTTGAGTGACGGGATGAAAGGTGTAGTTACGTCAGTTCCGACTTCATAGCAAGATACGGATTCAAAGTCCACTCGATCAGATGCTGACTTAGCTGCTCCCTCCCCTGTGGAGTCAAGGAGAACCCACTCAACAGCAGCATAGCTGACTTCTTCCTCTCTTGCAGATCCTGTTACTGATAAATAGAGCGTCACGCGAGTCAAGATCAGCGTAAAGCGATGATTCAACGGAAGAAACTGAATCTGCTTCATCAACAACAGAATCCACAGCGTCAAAGTCCACTAGATCCACTTATGAAACTAGATCCACTGCTTCGATGCCTTTTGAGATGCCAGTTGTGTGCCCTTATCGCGTATGGCCCCAGTCCCACTGAAAGGGAACAGTCCTTTAGGGAAAGCGCGGTATGGTTTTGCCCAACTTTAGCTGTATTAGCCTACTCAGTAATTGAATTCCGAACAACAGAACAAACAAACGAACAAACCAACAACAATCAGACCCTCGTAGAAAGAACAGGAAAAGGAGACAGACATTTTGATCAAACAAATACTGGAGGTAATGAAATTCTTGACCACGTCACACGATAGTAGTTGCATTATGATCAAGCCCGGGATCCTCTTCAAAGTAGGAAAGTGGAATATCGGCCAAAAAGAGAAGGAAGAATCAATCCCAAAAGACGAAAAGACGGACCCTCCGCCCCGTTGATCTGCCTTCCGAACCCCCGCCGTCCATCTATGATTTGCTCACTTTCGCCGGTATATCAGATGCAACTTTCTCTTGTTTCAGATCGACTTTAGAAGGGAAATCCTGTTTCATCTTTTTTTACGCTGTTTTTGAAATCAGGTACACTTGAATCAGAAGGAATCATGCAAGAGCACGCAGGAATCACACGCATAAAAGGCGCGATCGAACTCCAAGTCTTTTCCCAATCCAATGATTTGCTCAAATGCTTTACCAACATCGGGAACAACGAAGACTTGGATTCCGTATTCTAACATGATCTAATGGCTCACACTCCTGGTTAAGGTTATAATTAAAGAGACATCACTTCACTAAGGGGCCTCAGAGGCATTGGCAAGAGAGCAGAGGGCCGAAAGAGGCGCATTGGAAATAGACCGATCCATCCAGATCTTTAGCTACACCGGGAACAAAATCACCCTCAGGCACTCAGGCAAAATCAGGCTTCAATTCCGTATTCTAACATGTACTCTGCCCTGGCGCTTTGATCGTACCATGCCTTAGATTGGTCAGGATAAGAACGCTGAGCTGAAGAATGATGGCCAGTCTCTCTTCCATGAAAGGCTCCTCTACTCATGTACACGTACGTGGCTACATCACCACCATCCCATCGTTCCATTGTCTCTTCGGCTAGGTCCCTCGCGACCTTTGTATACCAGTTTTTCCGGGTCGAAAGACCAAATACGAGGTGTAGAGTCAAATCATTGGATTTTCTGAGTCCCACCATGAAAGGGATTTCAGTCTCTTTCTCTTTTCGGAGATCTTTCTCGGAGATAGTGAAGCTTTAGGTGCTTACACACATTCCGAACATTCCCTGGGAAATAGTTAGCTCGAACTTTGAACTCTAAAATCGTAGAAGAACTCAATCGTACTTTCTTTATCTGCAAATCTGCAAAAGCTCAATTTCGGCATTCCGAGCCGCGCATTGAAGATTCCGAACATTACGGCATCTCGCTTTCCCAACTCAATTTATGACTTTCAGTGCCTTCTCCTCTCTCGCCATCTCGCCCTGGGCCTAAGATCGGATTGCGGGGTCAGAGGCCCACCTAAGATAGGCAAGGATTTACTACTTCTTTTTGGTCTAGTCTTGCAAGTTGAAGTTTGGAATTCCTTCTAGCCGGCAAGAAGGGAAGTCCTCTTGATGGATCCCAGCTCAACTCCTTCGGACCCTTTATTCGGTGCTACCTTTTTCTTGTAGATAAGGCTTTGAAAGACCAGTACTACCTCTTTCTGAGGCGAGACCTAGAGTGTGAGACTTCCTAGTCCGAGTCATGGAGAGAGATCATGACACCGATCCGCGAGTGCTCGGGGCGCGATACGGATAAGGGTTGGGATATGGGCTGGCCGGATGGAGTCGGTGCTTGGCCCGTCACGTAGTAATATACCTATGAAAGGAGTTTGACTTTATAGCATTTGAGCAGACTTGTGATAGTGCATAGGGGGGTTCCGATCTTAGGTGGGCCGTTGAAACCCGATCATTCGAAACAGCACAGACAGACCGAGGTCCTGGTGTCAAAGAACACTCGAATGGGCACACAAAATCAATAAATCCTTAAATCCAGCATTCATTCTTCGGATAGACAGATTCCGTTGCTGAATGACTATGATAGCGCCTTATACTTATAGAGGGGTGCTCCTCTTTAGTTAGTCTCATCAGCTTTGGCGAATCCTATCGTAGTTCTTCAGCTAGCATATGACGGGATTTCAACTACGGATATATGTCTGTGTCAGCATCTCTTCGCTAGAAAGAAGGAAAGAAACCGGGATACCGTGAATCCTAGCTCCAAAGCTTGATCCGCAGCTTGATTATTGTATGATGCCTCAAGCCAAGTTCTTTTTACTTTTTAGTGGGACTTCGCTCTGGGAGCTTTAGCACTCCGTATTCTTTGGTAAGAAGTTAAGTGACTTAAACTATCTTTCGCTTTAAAGAACATACTTTGTTTAGTTCTCCAACTAAGCTCAAGTTGTCAATCCTAACTGGCTCAAGCTAGTACCCGTACTAAGCCTTTGATAGCTCTAAGCTTGGCTAAGCGCTACTGCAGTTCAGGTGCTATTTGAAAAGAAATAGGAATTTTTGGAACATAGCAATAGGACTCATTACCAGGTGGTTTTTTCCTCCGGCAAGATCAGCCCTTTACAATAGGAGATAGGGGAGAAAAGGTGCGAGCAGAAGGAGCTCTTATGAAGGGTGGTCACTTTATTCTATATCTAAGATGACACTTCCTGCTTGTTAAGGCTGCTCCTCAAGGGAAGCTTCGGGCTTAGACACGTTGGCGAGGTTCCCCTGATCGAGTAATGGGGTTTTGATCTCGTTCACGTTGATAGCCCCGGTTCAGTTCAACCTGATATTCCATTTCTACAGAACGGAGAAGGAGAGTGGAAAAGAGAAATCAAAAAGTAAGCCCAAATGCTTGATTCAGGTTCTACAATCAAGCTGTCTTTTGATTATAGACTTTCCGGTTTTAGGGTGAGACAAGGGAATTCCATGCTTTTCAGAAGCTTGATTCTAAGCCCCGGAATTCAATTCGAATCTCACTCAAATAGTGCAGATGAAGGAAAAAGATCTCTTATACGGCCACGCTCTAAGCTCAGTTTTTGATCATTGGATCACTCTTGATGTACGAAGATACTAGATATCTCATCTCATCCAATTGGATTGAAGCAAGGAGAATACAAATAGAAAGAATTCGTTTTTTAACAGTGAATCTAATAAAACCACTCACGTAACGGTGTTAGGTCCCGTTGTGAGCTGTCCACAATGCCGGTCAATGTATGACTCTGAGGAGTTTAAGTAAACCTCCGACCACAGAATGTTATTACCCTTCCTTAGCCTTGGCTTTCTTCTGCTTGGGAGGTTGCTTGTATAGAGAGTAGGTTGCTCACATGTCGGTTGTGTCCCCTCTACTAGGGTTTGGGAGAGATGCTCTCCGAGTTGTTGATGGTTCGATATTCACTCTATCACCAGGGACCAATTCATGAGATAACAGTAAGATTGGGACATGTCGCATATCCACGCATAGGAGCTCAACTCAACGTTCTTACCTAGTAGAAGTAGTTTGTTTTAGTATATATATATATTATGTAATTAGTTGTTGAACTCAAAATGAGCCTTAGTTCCGCTAGTCCTAGAAGTAGAACTCGCTCGCAGGTAGGGAGAATGGGTTGACATTAATTCCCAGCTAACCAACAGAGTGACTAGTGGGCAAGAGGTTTCCAATCGTGGTACTTTCTTTATTCAACAATCATTCCCATGGTCATAGTTCCATTCGTCATTTCAGGAATAAGGCTGAGTTGGTTTCACTTGACTTCTTTGATCCATGGTAAATCAAGCCTTTCCTCCGTGAGCTCGAACTTTCCTTTGGTTCCCAAGCCCTCGACAGTTCCAAACGAGGCAATTCCTGGAGACCTAGGGACTGGCCGGACCCAATATCCGCCGATAAGGAAGGTCTGGTAACACGTTTATTGGAATCAATAGCTGAATTCAAGTTAGGCCAGACCATCATCGTCATCTGATTTTCCTTTCTGGCCTGTTTGGACCTCAGTGACAAAGAAGAATGGAATCGATGGTCAGAGTCTTCCTTTCCTCTCGTACCTCTGCTCTCTTCCAATGACCTGTCTTCCTCTTCTTCACACCGCGATCCTTGGCTTTTGAATAAGAGGTCGGATCGGGGTCATGCGTTTTGGATAAAGGAATTTGGCTTTTCCCTTTCTTTGTCTTGAACTGGACTTTTCCGAAAAGGCGCTTTGCACTATATGCTGGTTCACCCGGTCAAGCTCTTGGCTAAAAAAGATTCACACTCCTCAGCCCCAGGACAATCTCTCAAAAGACATTAAGATGTTGTTGACCTCTTTTTCTTTTCTTTGCTGATTCCTCTCAATGAAATTTGCCATGTTGCACTAAGTTACTTACGGATGTATGCATGCAGTCCGGGAACACTTTGGGGTGAACACCCATCCAAACAAGTAGGGTCAATAGTTCAGCATTTAGGCCGTAACATTTAGCAAAAAAAAAAGCTTTAACCCAACAAGTGCTCTCCGAACCAAGCTAGATAGTCTCCTATCACTAGGCTCACCAACCAACCTGGACTTTTGTTTTATTATTCCTGCCGGATATCAAACTATAAGGGTTGTTTCCAGCCATGAGTTCCCCTATAACATAAGCGCTCTTGGGTGGAGTGGGCCATCATTCGCCAGGTCTTTGAGTGCCCGTCGTACCACGTGGTTGGTGCACTAGGCTGATCCGAGACTCGACTTTTCGGATCTGGAACCTGCGCCCGGCCTGGTCTGCCAGCTCTTAGTGGCTCTACGTCCGGTCGTGCGTGGTATGTTCGCGATTCGTACAAATGGAACGCATCGCGTACTATAACTTTCCTTTTTTGTTTTGGGCTGGGCCATTCCATCAAATCTTTGAGAAGGAGCCCAATCTCGTATTTGATGGTCGGTGTGGCGATAGGCTTTGCTTCTACGACTGCCTTCCCAGCCGTTGAAACACTAAGCGAGAACGGTCAGGGGCGCACAATGTCGTTGTGCGAGGATGCGATTTGCCAAGCTGGGGCAAACAAAGCCGTCCGACCCTACCGGATTAGGAATGCGAGGGCCTCTCCTCCTTTCGGAGACCGGGGAAAGACAGAGCTATGCTATTGACCGACCCCTTTTTATCATTTTGTTTGAAGTGGGCCAAATAGAGAATGAAATGCATAAAAGAAATAGGGGAAGGGTTCCAATTTTGTGTTGTTTGGTTTAAGGGCTGCTCGCCCTACCGAAGTACCAAAGGCTTTCGGGGCTGACACCTACCTTATTAGACGACCTAAAAAAGGGCTTTCAGTAGCGCCCAACGAATCTCAGCCTTTTTGAAGCGCCAGTAGTTGTAGCTGTGGGTAGGGCTTTCGTTCTTATCGCTCCGGATTCCGATCTATATGACCTCCGGGTGGTACAAAGTCAACCTCTTCCGTAGAAGCAGGCTCGTTCCTCGCCCTAACCTTTCATAATTTGTTCAAGGGGGCCTCTTATCTATCAATGGAAAAAGATCCATGTGTGGCGTGATAAGGAATCCTAGAAAAGACCGATTGAGACTCCCCCCACGGTCCAACGAAGATCTCTACGTACTTTGTCCAGTCCAGGACAAGTGAGATCTTCCGGTCTGCGTGCGTGGGAGCAGCTCAAACAAAGAAGAGTCTGGTCCGGTCTGAATTCAGGCACGGCCCGCCCGTCTGCTGCTAGGTCCGGGAATGGCGCCAGGCGAGGTCGCCGCTATGCCCCAACATGAATTGAATGGTCCTTCGACCTTCGTTTGATTCCGACGGCCGGCATAGATCTCATGAGACCCGCCCACTATGACTACGAAAGAAGCCCTGCCCTTTTCCTTCGCTACTAGGAAAGTCAGCAACTTCTATTAGCGCCGGACCTTGAGTCGAATTGATCGTGTCATGTGCAACGTCCATCAATGAGGGTTCATTAATGTTCATTGATTTAGACTCCTTCCCCCTTCTCAACTACGAAAAAGATCGAGAGGGGCCCGAAAGCCCCCAAACCAAGAACGGAAACGGAAGCCTTTCGACTCACTTCCCATTCTCTCTTAAATAAAGAAAGCTCGCCCTCGAGCCCCGGGCGGGTCGGCCGGGTCTTTCCCTGTTGTTCTGTTCCCGCCACGAGAAAGACGCGCGGAAGAGGTATGCCCAGCGCGCCGAGGATCCGTTGAGAGTTTGTCTCGGTAGGGAACTGTACGATCTTTGACCTTATTGTATTGAATCAAAAAAGGGTCAGTGCTACGGCCCCCTATTGTTTGATCCAATATTGACCGGGGACGAGCCCCGACTTCCATAGGTCCTTGGTTTGACCTCCCGTAGTGGTCCTTGCTTTGATTTTAAGAAAGCTCCGCGGGGCCAATTTCTCGTACTTGCTTAGTGTGCCCCCCTTTATTCGAGTGCCCCGCCCGGTTCACTGGGCTGTTGGCCTACCAAGCACTTGCCCGCTGCCCCTGCCGCCCGCCAAGCGGGCGGAGCGCTCGTTATCCTTACTTTGCTCTCTGCTGGGGCCCTCCCATTGCTCTAGCCATAAGCTATGGCAGCTCCGGCTCGCAACCACAGGGGTTTAGCCAGAGTGGGCTCAGCCATCAGCCTCCATTCGAATTATGTTAGGGGTTCTTTCGCTTTTGCCAGATCTAGAGAGATACTAAAAGTCCTCCGTCCCAGATTCCATCGCCGCGGCCATCTGGTTCACCGGTACTACCAAAAAGTCTCATGCTGACGTTACTCTTACTGATGGTTTGATTATCTTGGACCACGAAGACCCCAGTCGTGCTTCTGGTTTCCATTCCCATTATCATAAATATGATAAGAAAAATCTCCTCGTGCTCTGCCATAAGAACTTGGAGTCCGTCTCATGGTGAAGATAAGGTAAGGCTGTGATTCTTGCTCAAAAAAAAAGACCGAACGCCTTCGAGTTATTGGCTCGTCCAACCCGGCAGCATTCATGAGTCGCTCGTTCAACTGTCCCTCGGAAACAGGGTCGAGAAGTACCATGCGCCACCCGTCCTTTCTTTCTATCGGTCCCACCCAGCAAGAGACGGCTCAGCCAAAAAAGGTAAGCGCCTAGCGCGAGCCTTTTTTGATTAGTTTAGTAAAGTCAAGCTTTGGCTCCCTAAAGAGTCAAGAAATGGATAAAAAAAAGGGGGGGACTTCTGCAACGGGCTATGCCACCCAAACAAACTGAGGGAAGTCGCATCCGTCCCATCGCAAGCACCTACAATGTCATGATCACATTGGTTTACCCTTGTTTTTTTGGTAGTTTAACGTACGGTCGCCCCTCCAACAAGAAAAGGTATAAATATGGAAACTTCTCTGCCATTTGGATCGGAGAATTTATGGAGGAAATCGGGTTTTAAATTCCCAGAAACCGCACGATTATATAGCCAAAGGGAATAGGCCGCGCCTAAAATCATCCCAAGCGCTGCTAATGTCGCTACTAAGCTATTTCTTTGGAAAGCTCCTACTAAGATGAGAAATTCCCCGATAAAACTGCTAGTACCAGGTGAACTCATATTGGCCAAAGTGGAAGAGAAGAAAATGGTAGGGAGATTCGGCATGGTGCTCACTGAACCTCCGTAATATCTAACAAGTCGAGTCTTATGTCGGTCATATAGAACACCAACACATAGAAAAAGGGCTGACGAAACCAGTCCATGACTTGACATCGGTAGAATGCTACCTCCAATTCCCTGTATGTTCGATAGAGCCAAAGATTCCCTCCCACTGATCGGAGTACGCCGATTACCCCCCGAACCGTACAAGAGAGTTTCCACCTATCATACGGCTTTCTAACTTCACTTCTTTTTTCTGGTCGTTCCGCTCTGTCGATCGATGGTAGTATAAGAGATCTGTAACCCCCCTAAATTATTTACATAAAGGTTCCTGCTTCCTACCCATAGTTAGCATGTATCTCCCCGGGTCATACTTGAGTATCACATCGTAGACCCCCACCCCAACTCTATCTTCCTTATCAGTGAATCGGAACATAGTGCATAGGTACTCTTCGATGCAGCGGGGCCGAGACGACGTGACATACTACGATCACGTACAGAAGTGCTGCCCTTAGTCTCGGCAATATAATATGGAACCTCTCAAAAGCTCCCGTTCTTTTATGGGGTCCTATCGGGATAGGTAGGCCCAAGCCTTTCCCCTCCCTCCAGAATCCCGAGGGGGAAAGAGAAAGAAGACAAAAAGGAAGAATTGTGTTCTTTCATTTGAACGGCCTTATCTTGTATCGAAAGGTTTTTCGTGCTATACACCACGTTGATAAAGACCAACCTCCTATGTACCGTACTCTTCTTGGCAGCCTCGAAAGGGAGGTCCTCCTTATGATGCTACAGATGGCTGTCCGAAGTGCAAGGGGTAAACTCGGATAGGATAGGATAGGATTGTGCGCGTCGGGCCCTTCGGGTGTCAGATTTTGGCCGAGTTGACCGTACCTCCGGCCCCTATGTTAGGTTAGGCGGCCGTAATCTTTTGTTACGTTCTACCGCTCTTACGCCAGAAAGAAAAGGTTCCACACGAGCTCCCGTTCTGCGGCGTGGTGGCAGGACCGCTAGGGGAGTGGCTCCGGGTGTAGATAGGGTGAAATCTGCAGAGGTCATGCAAATAAAAGAAAGAGGCCCCTTCTCTTTTGGATTAATGGGGTGCTTTATCAGGCGCTTTCCGATCTACGGTCCCTCGGAGCGAAAGGTTAGGCAGGTAGTATGGGCCCTCTGACTTCCAGCTATGTGCTGTGCGGCTCCCGCGAAGCGAATGAAGGGAAGCTCGAAGAGCTTACGGGTGAGCTTACGCTTACTCTCAGCCTCTTGGATTGGTAGGCGGGCGGGCTAAGCCCCCTACTTAAGATTCCATTCATAAGGCTAATTGGATCTTGTCGTGACGCTTTGGTTAGGCCGACTACTACTACTATAGGCTAGCTACTTCTAGCTTCTATAGTGGCCCTTCCACTTTGGCGTAGTTGTCGTTTGTATTGGTACTGAATGAACATATCAAACAAAGGCGATCATATCATGCTTATATGTATAGAGAGATCCCCTAGATATAGAGATAGAATAGATGTTCTTGGATAGACAAACATTCCATTGATTCTGAGTTTTTGGGCTGAAAAAGCTCGGCGATCCAAATGAATCATTCTTCTGGTCTCTCTTCACTCTCCGCCCCGAAACTGACCCACGGCACAGCGCCCATTCGCTTCGCGCGCGGGAAGGCAACGAAGTGAAGTTCATCAGACCGCAGCGGAGTGGAGCAGCCGCGACACGACCTTACCTTAGCTGGATCTCGCTGGTGCCACCTAAACGGTAGGTAGGCGGCGGATGTGTGACGTTTGGAGTTGTCGTTCGTGCACCTGTCCCCAATGGAAGAATGAGTGAGATTTTCCCCTGCATATCATGGCCTTACCACTCGGTCCCCGCTGGCCAGCGGGGGATTCGGTATAGCAGCTCACATTCGGTTGCGCTGCGCGTTCCCGCTGGACTGGACACATCTTAGCTGTAGGAAGTATGGTTCCGAAAGTGACTTCGGTTCGCTAGTTCAGGCTCAACTCCTCGCTTTACGTTAGCGGACCTACAGGTCGGGCCGGGGCTCTGCGCTCTTTCTTTCTGTGTGGGACGATACCGGGGAGAGAAGGGAATGCGTCGAGGCGGCGAACAAGACAACTACATTTTGGCTTTTCCCTCCATGAGATGAGCCCAGTGCATTGGACCGATGGATAAGAGAACTGAGCTGGCCTAAAAAGAGCTTGGGCGCTCTATGTACGATGTAGACTCCATCAGATACATATCGATTTCTGTCTTTTCTGATGGATCATGAAAAGATAGTTGTCTCATCAATAGATAGAAATAGGTGTTCCAAACCCTTATTCTTGATAGATTCCCTATCTCTCTCTTTCGATCTATCAGAACATAGTTGGCTATCTATCAATCGATTTGAAAATAGCACGTTCATATCGCCTTTCGTTCATTTCCGCCGCGAAAACATAGCCGCCATAATAAAAGAAAAGCAGGCGAAGCAGCTAGAAGCACTCGCTTCACGCCCTTGAATTCTGATTCACGGATGAATTGGGAAAGCCAACAGAAAGATTCGATATTCGATTCTGACTTTCGTAGGGCCGGTGCTGCTGTTGCCTGCGCGTAGGGCCGCCCTCCACTCCCGTCCCGGGGCGCTAAGGGGCTGTTGTTTTTGGAACAGACGGCATTGCTGACGCCTCGAATCAAGCTTTGATTGCGACATGCTATGTTTTCTTCCCCATTGCTAGTAGGTTGATGGGCCGCACGCCCGGCACACATGTTTTGGCCTTGTGTGTCCATAACTCAAAACAAATAGGTGACCTAACGGCCGCCGCCCGACTAAACATACCAATAGTCACCAGACTCATATGAGCTACTGAGGAGTAAGCTATGATCTTCTTAAGATCGATCTGTCTTAAAGTGGTCGAGGAAGTATATATTATAGCAATCGCGCTTGGAGTATAAATGAAAGGAGTGGAACAAAGTGTCGCTTCGGGAAACATGGGTATTGAAAATCTTAAAAACCCGTAGGTTCCCAATTTTAAAGGAATTCCTGCCAAGATGACGGATCCTGCCGTAGGTGCCTCTACATGAGCTTCGGGTAACCAAATATGAACTGGTACCATAGGCACTTTGACGGCGAAAGAGGCGAAAGAAGCAATCCATAGAAAGATTTGGCGCCGCTCACTAAATTCTGTGGTTAATGAAATTTGTAAATTTGTGGTTCCTGTTTGGAACAGAATCAACAGAATAGCTAATAGCATAAAAACAGATCCAAGTAAAGTATAAAGGAAAAACTGATATGCTGCCTTGATCTTTCTTTGTCTCGAACCCCATACCCCTATAATAATGGTAGAGTAAGGGGTGGCCCCAAAGCGGAATTGACCGGTGGTGGTTGGTCGAAGCTCCAGTAGGTAGCCACTCCCTTCTCAGAGAACCGTACGTGAGACTTCCGCCTCATACGGCTCCGTCCCGAGCTTCCGTCGTCGGCCTTGGCATTAGACCAATATCTATGCAATGAACATTGCCTGGACTCTCGAATCTTTTGCTTCTCGGGTGGTGGCGAACAATGGTGCTTGCGTTGCAGTAGATGCCCGCCCGAAAGAACCGCTCACTAGCTAGCCGGACTAGTGGGGCCCTCTCTCTTATCTGGAGACATACTGAAAACCATGCCTTTCGAACCGAACGCAACGCCCGTCTTCCAAATCAAAAGACAAAAGGGCTCGTTGGGAAGAGGAGTGCGGTCTGTAGAGCACATGTAAGGCACAGTCGGGTTGCTCACGCAGCGGATCTATCTCTATCTATAGATAGAGAGAGAGGTTTGAAAGGAAGAGCCTTATGTTATGGCTGCCCCTCGACTGACGGCCTTTACGTTACGACTACTGTGA